TTTTGGGCAGTTGTTCACCGTTGGATCTCGCCAATACAGCCCCCTATAGTTTTCGTTACCGAGATATCTTTTTGATTTTTTCATTGTTCCCAGGGATTTTTGGGGTAATCAGCTCCCATGCTGCAAACAGTCAAATCTGAACTGAACCTTGTCGCTCTTCTTGCTTTCCTCGTGGGCAGGAAGCACACCAGCAGCGTGCGTTGCGTGATTCCACTTTGTTTTTTGCACTTGACTGGATGGACAGTTGACCGGAAGATCACTTCGATTCGCCCGGCCAGCAGGCGGGCGGCGTGCTTATCTTGTGTGACAACACTACAGAGCGAGTGGCTCTTCTAGGCGGGCAGCTGTGTGACAACACTCCAGAGAAAGCGGCGCTTTCGTGTAACATGCTATGGTCTCAACGCCCTTACGAGGTAGTGATGAGTTTCACGCGCTCTAAGCCCGGCCCGCGCGCGGTACGGAAGATTGGCCGCAATCTGAGCGGTACCACCCACCCTACCCTACCACCTACCTATAGGCGGCCGTCCGTCCTACAGCCGCCCGAAGAGGAACTGCAGTGATCTTGAATAGGGATCCTACAGCGATAGATAGAATCCCCATAAAAATACCACTAGATCGAGCACCAGTGATTTCGTATCCGGTCAAAATCTTGGCTAATTGATCGAAGTGGGTAGCTCCAGTAGACCCATAGATCATGGAACAAATAGGGTGGGTAGGCCCAACCACCACACTACACGTATAGACGCGAACCCCCCTCGTTACCGTACGTGCGACTCTCACCGCATACGGCTCGCACAAAGACTCCTAAATCCATCCCGAGCCTTTTCTTCCACCTCTCCTCTCCAATCCTCCATCAAACTTGCGTTCCCCAGGCGCTATGAAATGGGGGGCGCTTCCTTCGCCTATCGTATGTATCGGCTTGGCTTCGTCCCGAACCAAGGAGGCATTCTGGCGGGCGCGTGCGTGTAGGAATGCCGACTACAGAGACTAAAAGACTACGACTACAAGCCAAGCCGGAAGCGACTCGCTTCTATTCTCGTTGGGATTGGATATGGATGGGGAATCTATAGATCGTAGTAGTTCGCCAACCTCTCTAACTAACATACGATACAATTTCACTTCACGGCACGGCCACAAAAAAGAAAGAGCTTCGCTCGGTTGGCCTTCCTACGCTGACGAATGCCTCCTTTCTCTTCTCTGAAGTCTACAACAAGTGGGAGAGGCAGGATTCGAACCTACGTAGAAAACCTTCAACAGATTTACAGTCTGTCGCTTTTGACCACTCGGCCACTCCCCCCTTCCCGGGCCGAGGCCCCCCTCAAAGGCTTCCTGAATAAGAAGGAGGGCGGCGTTCGTTCTTATTGATTTGATTGAAGGGAAAACATACTATTAGCTTAGCTAGCGTTCCGGGAGAATCTAGTCATTTAGTCAGTTCATAACAATCTCTGTAAAGCAAGGGGCAAAGCTTCTACGACAGCTTCCCCCTCATGTAGTCGTCGGCCTTCCCCAGCCCCCCTCCTTCGTCGCTTCTGGCTAAGCATCTTTCGGCGGAGGAAAGGAGGCGACTAGTCGCTTCTGGCGAAGCAGCGAGTTCATGAGCAAGTGAATGAACGAGCCAGCGAGCTGCGAGTGAAGTGCATAACGTAACGAGAGACGAGCCATGTTCCTAAAGAGTGACCATGTTTTCTTCCCTTCTACTGACACTGAGCGAGCAGCAAGCAGCAAGCAACGGCTGAAAAGCCGTTGCGCGCTAGCCAGCAAGCAGCTTAAAAAGAAGGCGCGCCAGGACGGACTTAGTTGTTCAATATAAGACAATAGTGAGTCTTCCATCGACTTCTCCGGTCGATTTGCTTATCGATTTTAGAAGTCAATGTGTCGAGTTGGCTGAGCGCTATGTCCCTCGCTTATTCGAAACTCCTATGGAGTTAGGTTTCCGGTGGTTACCGCAATGGTCGGCTTCCTCGGTGCGCGACAGAAAGAATGTCGTTGTGAGTGATAGTAAGTATCGCTCACCTTTTCACCGCATGATCTGGGATATTTTCTCAGTATCATTATGGGAAAAAATGGTTTTGCTTTCGGCAACGAATGATAAACATCCTTCTTGCCGGGACAGACTATGGCCTTTTCAGCCAAACTGTCTTGAGTGGTCTTCCCCGGTTATATAATGCCGGTTTTCTGCTTCTTTTGGCCGTCTCGTTTTATTTTCCCGTCAAAGGGGAAGGAAGACCCGGACGCAATGTCGTTTCCTTGGTCGATCCATACAAAGGTCGATTCTATTGATTCGATATATTGTCGTGCCGGTAGAGTGCTTTCTGATTTGCTTACGTTTAGTTATGGTTATTGTAAGCGTAAAATCCGTTGGCGCTGGCGGTCAGATGATCCGGTGATGACCACTTTTCCACCGGGGCGATTGGCCTTCAAGGAAGAAGGTGCTGGTAAGGTTCGGGTATTTGTTGCGATACCAAATGCTCTTAAACAAGCATTATTACGTCCTGCACATGATTGGTGCATGAAGATTCTACGAATGTTACCAACAGATGGAACATTCAATCAGACTGCACCATTGGGTAGGCTATCAAAACTTAAGTCGTTAAGAAGTTTTGATTTGTCTTCCGCGACGGATCGTTTTCCGCTCGCCATTCAGGGTGTTCTTATAGAAGCCTTGTTTAACCTTACTAATGCATTCGCATGGGTCCGTTCCGGACTTGGGGTTAATGCCTTTAAAGCTCCGACAGATGAGGATCAACTCCCATGCTATTCGAAGCTTGTCCGATTCGCAACCGGGCAGCCTCTCGGATTTCTTTCTTCATGGCCTCTGTTTGCTTTGTGCCATCATTTTCTTGTGTGGTACTCTGCAGATAGGGTGTATCCTGGCAGAAAGTTTAAAAAGTACGCTTTACTCGGTGACGATATCGTCATCGGGGATTCCTTGGTTGCTAAGGTTTACCAAGAAGTGATGACTGAACTCGGAGTCGGGATTTCGGCTCCGAAATCCTGGATTTCTGAGAGAGGTGGTCTTGAATTTGCGAAGAAATTCCGAATTCAGGATCGCGATTTGTCTCCGATCAGCGTTAAAATGCTTCGATCTGCGAGACACGCTGTCGCTTGGATGCCTGTGTGCCAAAGCGTTGGTGTTACGTCGCTTCGCACCTCCTTAAGGTTAAGGGGTGCAGGATTCAGGCGATATTCGTCTCGTCCTGAGCACGTTAATCCTAACTATAATAGACACTGGTTTCGGCATATACTAGTCACCTTTTCACCAGGTGGAATAACCCCTCTGCCGTTCAATTTGTGGCTGAGTTTCCCAGAAGGGTTCTTAGTCACCCCATATCATATGGGTATGGTGCGGCAGATGCTTCTTGAGTCTTGTTCTCCAGATTGGGACTTCATGGTCCGTTTGGTTGAAGATCTCGATCCTCAGTTAGATGAGGACACTCTGCTTTTTACAGATACTAGATTATTAAAACAATGGATGGAGTTTTGTCTTGAGTATATGAAGTGGTATTCCAAAGCGAAAATTGACTTTTCAATTACCGCTATCGATTTGCTTGATCCTCCAGCCGTTGTGTTTCGGCCGGATCGGAAAGACAAATTCTCTAAAATATTGAAACAGTTTCGGTGTTATGACTTAATCAGAACACATCGTGCGCCGCTCCCATTAACTGAGCGGGGAGTTTCTTTGCACATCGATTTGGTGCAATGTAAACTATGGTTAAAACCTTGTCAATGGTTAGGCAAGGTATTCGCCGCCAAAGATGCCACGCGTCGGTCACGTGCAAGGCCAGCAGATGATAAGATAGAGTCTGCCTCAATTGTTCCTCTGACTGACTGTGGTCTATAAGACTTAGTTGCAGCGCTAGCGCCTCTATTACTTGACGGCTAGTAAGGCTAGCGCGCTACGGCTTTTTTTGGTAAGGCTCTTCTGGATAGCAGATATGGACAATCACCATTTTTGAAGTCCGGCACGAGCGGAATAGTATGGGACAGGTTCATGGAATGACCCGGGTAGGAATATAAATTATAACGTTCCTTCAACTCACCATCCAACGATAAAAGTATGCCCATTTGAAATATAAGCCCTGTTGAAAAAATGATTCTTTATTATTGAGGTGGAATGAATGCTGCTGCTTTCGGCCCCATAAAATCGCCTAATGTTGCGCATCGGATCAGTTAGGTGCCGGGCAGGCGGGGGGTGGGGCATAGGAACCGGCAAAAGGAATTGGAGGCTCGGGAGCCAGCGATCTCCTTTGCACCAACTAACGGGTGGCCCAATTCTATTTGGATAGTATTTACAACTTTTGGAAGTGGGAAAATGCCTCCTCAAAACCCCCTATACCTTCCCCCATTCCCTGGATATGAACTCATTCTTCCCCTTTTGTTTCTGTTTTCCGTGGATCCGTCCCTTCCATCGGAAGAAGAGGAGCGCCACTCGACCAACGGCCGAGGAGCAGACATCGGGGCCGCCCCAATGAACGTCACGTAGATTCCCGGAAGGGAAGTTGTTAAGAAATGAAACTTCTTTATTCTAGCGTTTACTCGAATTAGACATCTTTTTCTCCATCTTCAACCCCTATCACTGTTGAAACGATTTTCGACCCCCAACCCACCCTTCTTCTACGGTCGGTGCTTCATTATCCCTACTAAGTATCGGCTTTATGTACATAAGCATTCATCCCTTCGCCTGTCCAGCTTCTCGTTCTTCATGTTCTCCCCCGGATCCCAAGAGGCATACATAAGCCCACTTCTATCCGTTCGGCCCAATCCCTATAGTCCCATCGAACATAGGGATGTTCCTCACGAACTCCATGGTTTGGGCTGGATCTGAGTTAGGGAGGTTCTTCCGGTTGAAAGAAAAAGAAAAAGTTTGCTTTCGATCTCCGGTTGCAAAGTTCCGATCAATCAGGGAAAGCTAACTGTAACCTCGTTCTTCGGATCCCGAATCCCGAGCTATAGCTATAGTTAACTATAGGCAGGGCCATGTTCCAGTTGGGCACAGAAGCAGGGTTCCGCAGTGATGGAGAGGGCTGAATAATCAGTGTAGTTGGAAGCGGTTTAGGTTGAACCCGGAAGAGAGGCTGAAAAGTCCTCCCAGTATGTACCGTGCGCACCCCAGCCTGTCTCTGGTGCGCTCAATGAGAAACCTGTTCTCTGGATCAGTTCCCAACCCTCTGTATCAGTTGCTTCTCCCGCCCGCCCATCATTTAGTGACATAGTGGGGTGGGAGTAAGAAAGAAGTTTCTATTTCATTCGAAATGAATACGGGTTTTACGTGTATGAGACAATAAATAAAGAAACTTTCATGATATTCATGGAGCCAATGAATGAATTGGGGCCCCGGGCCCCGTTCCCGACCGACACCTGCCCCCCGCTTTTCCAGCCAGATCTGCGAAACAACCATCTGCGACTACAGGCACGCGACAACTGCAGGTACGCTGCCCATCCCCGGCACCAAATGGTATTGGAACGGAAACACGTCTCGAGTGGTGAGGGAACACATCTCACATCTGGGAAAAAAAAACGGGAAGGTAGAAAGAGATTGCATTTCTATCGATTACGTGCGGACCAATCAATTCCCATAGGCATTTGCAGTCGATTGCGGTAGTGATAGCAAACATGCTGCCTCCTATCTCGGAGCATCATCAATCCGAAACTGATCCTTTTTTCTGTCTCGAGAAAGCGCGAACTTGTCTCTGTATGGAAGGTGGCTCCATCTGTAATACAGATCTTGACGGAATAAACTAGTAAACCCTCCGACCATGCAACATGTCCCAGTAAGATGCCATGAGGTCAAACATTTTATGGGGATTGAGTGGTGGCGACAACGCTCAAACATGAATCTGAGAGTATCCACATGTTAAGAGGACCGCAAAGAGTCCAATCATCTAAATCTACTTCCTTCTACTAAGGAATCATGAATCCAATCTTTTTTTGCAGAAATCACAATCCGACAACAGGAGCATTCTTCATACCGGCATTACACATTGCATTATGAGCAAAGCAACCCCCCAATCCGCTATTAAAGTAGTCTCAAGTTTGTCTCCTCCCTCCGCGATCTCTACCTGATGGTATCCGAATAAACCATCTGTAAAAGGGTACACTTCGCGATCCGGCCCCCCCATATTTCTTTCGTAAATGGTGTGGGAAGGGGATCTCGCATACATCATGGAGCATTCTTAAGTCTATGCCCTTATTCCTTCCACCATTCCTCTTGATAGAGATGAGGATGGGAGTAACCCACTCAGATTCTATGACGGGGGAGAGAAGGCCTCCCCCCAACATAGCATCAATTTCCTCCTCCACCTTATCACGCAGCTTGGGATTGAGGCGAGAGGTTCACCTCCCTACTGGTTCAGCATCAGATTGAAGCTTTGTTCCCGACTCGTGCAGTCCCTTCATATCTGCAAGACTTTCGGAGGCAAGTCCCGCACCTACTTATTATTCCGTGGGGTGTGGGCGGGGGAGGATCGGTCAGTTAGCAAGAAATTGTCTGTCCATGGATCTTCTGGTAATTCGTCCCACGTGGCTTGGCAAGGCGGTTTCGAGGCGTAACTATGTGAGACCTATTGCTCATGCTCGCCTCGCATCGGTCAACCAGCTGTAGAAGTACCCAAGGAGGTGCTCCTGGTCTAGTCAATATTGCTTATTCCGGTATTTTTCAGTGGTGGTATACAATTGGTTCACGCACCAATGAAGATTTTCATACTGGAGCTCTTTTCTGACTATTTCGTTCTCCGCCATCCCGTGCAGGTGCCCCATCTGCAACCTCAGTGGAACCCGGTTGAGAAATGCGCTCGTCTCAATCACCATTTGTCGGGACTCTTCGGAGTCAGTTCTTTGGCTCGGACGGGGCATTCAGTTCATGTTGCTATTCCCGAATCGGGGAGGGAGCATATCAAATGGGATAATTTCAACAATGTAAGACAGTATCCCTAAGGTTCCCCCTACAGGTTAGTGGAATCTTTATGTTCTAAATTCCGAAAAAAGTAGTCACTTATTCGGTACCGGTGCGGGAACTGCAATAAAAACTCTTCTCGGAGGATTCCATCCACCCACTTTATCAAACAAAGTTTGTGGCTGACTGATAGATATCGCTCACCGCCACGTCAGCAGCCATTTCTTGTGTTTTTATCGTCGCTGGTCATATGTACAGAACTCACTTTTGAATCGGGCATGGTATAAAAGAGATTTTAGGAGCGGGAGAACAATTGGGCCAGGTCCCTCACAATCAATAACTCTCTTCATTTTCATTCAATTAGGCCTTGCTCCAGCTTATTTAGGGGTACTTGACTTTGGACGATCATATTTCCCCATAAATAAATGATTCTCAAAGATGTGATGTAATGGACATAGACATGACTCCAATGGATGAATTCTAAGGCATGTCACAAATGTTTGATGAATGCAACGTATGTCAGTCAGATGAAGATTTCTCATTTGGAGTGGATTCGAAGGCGGGTGGACCCAGATACCACTCACCATTGAAGCTGCTGCTATGGGAAAGAGATGAGACTCACATGCATCGGTTTATAGCCTATTCACTTGACAACTAAGGATTTGATGCCATCAAGCGAGTTTGTTCTTAAGAAATAGATAATCAAGAACCTATAGAAGTAGAAATAGACAACCCATCCCTCAGAATTTCCACCAATCCTTAGATAGATTTGAAGAAAGAACTAAGGAAGAAATAGTGTTAGAAGAAACGAAACCATAGATATAAACCGTCAGCACAGATAGTGATCCTAAAATAGGATAGATTAGTACATCCCTATCTCCTACAGAACAGGATAAGTTGATTAGAAACCTTAAAGAGCACAAAGATATGTTTGCTTGGTCCTATAGTGATATGCCAGGGTTAGATAGACCCATCCTTAGTCGAACATCACTTAGTCTTCGAATTCAGTGCAAAACCTGTGAAACAGAAATTGAGGAAATTACACCCTGACATAGAACTTAAGGTCAAAGAAGAGGTAGATAAGCTTATTAAAGATTTTCTCAAAACTTTAGATTACTCAGACTGGATTTCTAACATTGTTCCTGTTCCCAAGAAAGATGGCAAGGTTAGAGTCTGTATATAGATTTAAGAAACCTTAATTAAGCTTGTCCTAAAGATGACTTTCCTTTACCTAACATAGATATCCTGGTAGATAGTACTGCTGGTTTTGAATCTTTGTCTTTTATGGATGGATTTTCCGGAACCTAGCAGAGTGTGATCAAAAGTGTTTCTGAAGGGCACCTTTTGCTATCAAGTTATGCCTGAAGCGGGTGCTACATATATATCAGAGGGCTATGAGAGCTATCTTCAATGATATGATGCATACGCTGATGGATTACTATGTATATGATATAATAGTAAAGTCTAGAACTAGAGAAGGTCACATAGAAGTGTTTGAAAAAGTGTTTTTAAGACTATTTTGAAATAGAATATAAGCTTAGACTAAACCCTCAGAAGTGTGCCCTTGGTCTTACTGAAGGAAAGTTATTAGGATTTATTTATAGTTAGCTGTAGGGGCATGGAAGTCGACCCTTCTAAGATCAAGGCAATTTAGGGCACCTAAAAATAAATGTTAAAGAAGTTCGAAGCTTGCAAGCAAGGTAGAATTTTTTCTTTTAGGAGATTCATATCCCTTATGTATGGCGATATGATGCAACAAACCTTTCACGGAGTTATTCAGAAAGGACACTGACGTTGGAATGGAATTCAAAGTTTCAGAAGGCATTCGAGGATGTTAAGAGGTATCTATTGAATCCCTCTGTTTTATCTCCACCTGTGCCTGGGAGACCTCTTCTGTTGTACATCTCATGCACTGACTTTTCCATAGGATGGATGTGTTTTAGGCCGGATGGTCATTGATATAAGGCAATATACTACCTCAGTCAAACCTTAGTCGGATATGAAATGAAGTATTCACCTTTACCTTGAGAGAAAACTTGTTTAGCTTTAGTGTTTGCAACTCAGAAGCTACGTCACTATATTATATGCTATGTTGGCCCATGCAGTCAAACTCTTGGCTCGTATGGATCCTCTCAAATACCTGTTTGAGAAGCCAGCATTGACCGTAGCAATTGCTTTTATTTTTTCGGAGTTTGAGATTTCCTATGTAACCCAGAAAGCCATTAAATGAAAGGTCAAGCACAGATCACTTAGCAAACCACCCTTTGCCTTCTCCCTTAGAAACGAATTTCCCAGATGAACTTGTTTGCAATAGAAGAAGAGAAAGATAAGTTGTGGCAATTGTATTTTGACGGAGCTCTGAATGCCCAATGGGGCAGGGATAGGGATAGTCTTCATATCCCAAGAAGGAGTAAAGGATAAGGATCCCCGAAGCTTTTAGGTTTATTTAGGTTCCCTGCTACCAACAACATAGCAGAGTATGAAGCTATGCAGGCCAGATTATCCAATTTGAATCTCCGATTCAGAGTTGGTAATTAAGCAAATCTTAGATTAATATCAAACTAAGCTAAAAAGAGAATAGTGAGAAAAATTTGATAACAATTCGAGGACTCGGCGGGAAGATAATGAATTTGCGGATGCGATGGCGCCCTCGATGTTTGAGATTCCAGATGGAGATGATTTTCATACAATTACGGTTGAACCAACTGGACCAACCAGCTCATCAAGATGCGATTGTATGCGCTATTGAAGATGCAGCAGTATCAGACGACCTTCCTTGGTTTACTTTTATAAAAAATGACAAGTTGCATAGATCCCTGATCAGGCATCTCCTAAAGATAAGGAGACCCTTAATAAACAAAAAATTGAAACAGTTAGTTTCTTCCGACTATAAGCAACAGGGGGTGCGCCTTTCATTGAATTGAATTTCAATGAGGGGGTTGTGGGGTAAGGGAGGCCGACTTATATTATATGGATGGCTAGCTCGGGATAGCCGCCGTCGAGAATGCTGCATGTGGGGCCTTACCTGTGAATGGTGTTGAAACCTAGCTCTATATAGGAGTGTTGGACCTACAGGGCTCTAGTTACATAGGGGCAAGCATATGTCTGTGTCTGTCCAAGCAAGCATATTAGTGTGGTGCATTGATTGATAGAAGCGGCGAGTTTTGGTTGGGACAAGCGCATGGAAGTGAGGAACCGCTTAGCTGTGGTGTTTTGGAATTCACTTCTCTAAGAGCTGCACTGTAGGATTGGATCTTTTGCGCCGGCTATGCGTCAGGTCTCTCTCTCCCGCGAGGCAGCTTTGTCTTTCTTACGGTGTCTCAGAAATGGGTTTGAGATTTTCCATCAATCAAGAAAGAAATACGGCAGGCACTTGGGCTGTCTCACTACGCCGAGATAGATTTGTTCTATCCGCGTTCATCACAGCGAGTTTGGATGGCGCGCCCCGAGAGAGAAGTAGTCGAAAGGTCATTTTTCTTCTTTGACCTTAACTCTTGAACAGGGGGCTCCTTTTTCTTCCCCTCCCCAGTTCGGAGTTTTTCTTCCTTCGATGACTTATTCCAGATTCGCTAAACAGAAGATCTAGATTTCAAAGAAGGGAAGCGATATTGGACAGGATCAGGATGCGACCCTTACCAGAGCAGCTCGACCGATTGCAACGGATACTTCAATCGAAAGAACTTCGCTAGCTTATGAGGAATAAGAATAGGAATCTTGAGGCTGCGCCAAACAAAAAAAAGGGATTCCATCGAACTGATTGAGGAAGGGCGGGAATGAAAGAGGGATTGTCCGAGCGGAGATATATTTCAAGAAAGTAAAACGTAGCTCTTGCAGAGGGAGGGGGAAGTCTTTCTAGAGCAAGGGATGTCGCTAGCATTCTTCTTCTCTAAAGTAGTTTCATTCCAGTTTCAGTCCTAGGGCTTGAAATAAGGGCTTTTAAAGCATTTTCATTTACCTTAGTACCTCCACAACTTGAACAAGGCTTCTTACTAGAGAAAAGAGGCGATAGAGATTCATTGGAAAGATGACCCTTGCAAGAGGCAAGAGTTGATATCGAGATGCCTCTTATTGGACATCTGACCGGGCAGTAGAGCAAAGCGGGAAGATCAGTATTGAATTAAAGTCAGGAAACAAGCAAGGGGAATCGTAATCGTACTGAATCTATAAAGAAGGAAATCGTGTACTTATTTGATTGTGCCAGCCCTTTCCCGATTCCTGATGCTACCCTTACCTTAGCAGTGATACAATACAGGAAGGGAGAGATCTTATTTCAAAGAAGAGAACCGTAGCTCACGGAAAAGATTAAGGACGGTGTATTCGTGGACAGATAGCCCGAGCTAAAAGGAAAGCACTTGAAAAGCTTGTTGGAGGAAATTGATCAAAGTCAAGGCTTGATAAGTACAAGGAGCAGGGAAGGCTACTGCTACTGCGACAGATGGTTGACTAATGCTCCTACCGTTACAGATAGAAATTCGCTAACAGGCGATTGCCTGCCCATGCTATAACCATGCTACCTTCCTTTACCTTCCTATAAGCTGGCTAACTAAGGCCTACGGACTGATTACCGGTATACGAATACTTAAGGGCAGGAGACAGAAGGCAGAAGAGGGAAAGTAGCTCTATTTACATTTACAAAAAAGAATTTAGGCACAGCCTTTTCCACAGTTACAGAAGCCTTTGCCGCAGATGACCGCTTTGACATATTAGCCCGGATTACGCTTTCAAATCAATAGTTCATTGACCGCCTCTGATCTTTTGTTTGAACAAGCCTTGTTACTACAGCTTGTTACTAAAGAAAGAATGCCATACTATCGAACTATAGGCGAGATGAAGCAAGCAAGGGAAGAGTTCCGACAAAGCGATTGATCCAGTTGAGACCGATAGATAGAGTACGGGACAGGACCAATACTAACAGGGGACGTAGGACATATTTATTTACAGGAATCGCTAGACAGAACTAAAAGCTAGAAGAAAGATGACCGGGGACCGGGAATCGAACTATTAAATTCAAGTAAGGACCGATGACCATCAACGGACCTTTATAATCTTATAAAACCCTTACTAAAATCGATTATTTGCACTTTTCTGCTGAAATAAGGCCTATATTCGCATTTGAATTGATAGAGCATTTGAATTGACCTCTCGTACTGAGACCTATGAGATGGCTTGAACCGGGCTTTCTACTAAATCAAAGAAGCCATAGAGAAGAACTAATGGACAGACCAGACCGCATAAGACTACTGGAATGGAAAGAAAGAGAAGGGATTCACGGGCAGGGGAGGAAGATCCTATTTAAAGAAGCGATTCGTTAAACAAGGGATGAGCTACCCGGATGAACGAAGAGCTCAAAGGAAAGAGCAAGGGTTCCGCGCCCTAATTAAAAAAGTCTAGTGTTAAATGAAGAGTCTCTTCCCTTTCCTATTCCCCTTCCCTAATGATAGTACTTGTGGAATCTATTTAACAAAGAAAGAGATTAACGGATTACCTGCTACAGCAATGCTTACCGAACTCCCTGCTGCCTGCCACTTTCAGACAGTTCTAAAAGAAGAAGTCGAAAAAAAGGCACTTTCCTGCTAACCTCCTGGCTTTCTGATTATATTGAGCTTGCTGCACTCTGATCTAATATATTCGACTTCGCTTGCTTGCACGACCGCCACTCCTCTTTGCTTGAAAAATAAAATATTACTTCGCTACCTTTCCTCTGATCTAAGTCCTCGCTCTTAGGCAAGAGCTTGAAGAGAGTGATTTTGGAAGTAAACTGAATACTCCTATAGTTTGATTCGCTGGGAAGCACATAAAGGAAGAGTATGAGCACCTTACGTGATTCATTTCTTCCCCCCGATGCCCCTATCCTTTTCACTCAGAAAGTCCTTTCACCCGAAGCCCCTATGCTTGCTTGCTGCCTTCGGAGGAGGTAGTAGAAGTCCTTCTGCACTGCACTCTTTAACTAGAAGTAGAAGATAGGTCGGCCTTACTCCATTCTCTATTCCCTTCTCAAGTCATGAATTGAATAGTGGCCCGGGGATCGAAAAGAGGATTGAAAAGAGAGCGTAGGCTAAAAAGATAAAAGAAAGCGCCTATTTGAGCATGTTAAAAGAGCTATTGTATCTTCCGCCTATCCGCTCTTTTTAACAAAATTTTCCGGCTTTTTACTAAAGACAAATTGCCATAGAGAGGCTATCTCAAAAGAGCTACTGCTATTATCAGAGGAACTACTAGAGCTACTATCACTCATTCACTCTTAGGAATGGGTAGACCTTTCCTTGCTTCCACTTCCTTTCCAAAACAAGGGAAATCCACTCTTTAACTTCAAAGCCAATCTCTGGGGGATCTCTTTCACAAAGAAATCGATTAAGGGATTGCGCCAAACAAGCAAGGGTGGTCGTAGATCAGCTGGCATTCGCATTAGAGTGTTAAGGGGCAGGGGAACTAATGAATACAGATTGAGCTTCACTGAGCTAGCCAGCCCGCCCCTCTGCGACCGAAGACCCTATCCGCCTGCTACAGATGCTTGCTATGCGCTGGCCTATCCCGCATATGAGACGGATTGCTCCTTCCTTTCTTCTAGCCTCACCTCCCCTATCGCTTACCGTTAACTGCTACTGCTGCTCCCGTTGATGCTATTAAGAGATAACTGGCACAGATTGATTCCTTCTCAGATCCATTCATTCAACCTTCGCCTTCCTTTCACTTGCAGATACTTCCTTGCGAATAAGGACGGACTAGAGTGCTACTGCTAGAGGGAAGGCTGACTCTGCTAGGCTGGCTGGCTAGCTTGCTACTTCGACTAGAGCACATAAATAAGGCCAATTAAGCAACGTTAATGGACCGTATAGCCCCCTATTACAGATGGCTTTCACAGGGCTTCTTTTTGGATCAAATAGTCCATAGAAATTCACTCATAACAGAAGCTAGAGGACAGTATTCGTAGGACGGATGAGCGATTGGACCGCCTACAGGACAGTTACAACAGGACAGATGCGACCGTTACCAGATGACAGACAGAAGAGCGGGAAGTAGCTCTATTTAAAGGACGGGAATTGCACATTCATTAAAGGAAGGGAATCGTGTACTGAGCTAGCCTGCCTTGAACTTGAAGTAGGTAGTCTTTCCTATATCTGATAGCTTTAACTGGCCTTGTTACTACAAAGAAATTGCCATAGATCGAAACTTATTCCAGGCTTAGTATCTCCGGATAGACTCTATAAAAGAAGACGAGTCATAAAGGCAAATATCTAACAATTTAGGGGGGGCACATCCTAACTGAATAGTACTCGCAGGTTCTCTTTTCCATATGTTCTTCCCGATGCCCTATCCGACAGCCGTTAACTGCCTTGCAGGGAATTCCTTACTCAAAAGTATGAGAGTGCGGCATAGCAAGAGTGAATGCTCCTACCTCCTTCTAACGCTTATCTCTTTCTTGCTTCCTTGCTTTAATCCAATAGGCCGGATTCCTTGCTTGCATCCTTTTTCTTGCTTGAAGAGAGTTTACTACAGTGCTTAAGGAGAGGAGAGATTCGTTATCAAGGACGGGAACCGGTACTTGGACGGATTCCAGATGAGAGATTCGCTATTGGATAGCTTGAAGAGGCTACACTTTCAACGCTCGAACTCTTGAACTACTGGAATAGACAGACCGCAAGTCAACAAGCAAGGTTTTTATTACTTGCTTGGTCTTCAATCCCTTGCTTCTTTCCTGTAAATAAATCTCCTGCTTCTGGTAAGGGGAAGAGGGAATATGTCGTCATCTATCTGTCATCGGGAATGGGTCTTCTGTCCTCTGGTATCGGGCATCCGGAATCAGTATCGTTAATTGGCAATTTCTCTCTTGCCATTAGCGAATCCCTTCTTCCTTTAGAATAGTAGCCCGGTCATCCCTTGTTGCTTGCTTTGGGCTTATCCCGTGCTTGGTCTCTTCGATATGCGATATCACGTTCGATATGCTCTTTCTTTATGAGAGATCTCTCCTCCCGTTAAGCACTCGGGTACAGGTAGACAGAGGAGTTAGAGGCTGGCAGTTAACCATTCGCTATGTGGAATTCCTTTTCTATCAGTACGATTCCCGTCCTTTGTCGGAAAGGGTATCCACTCTTGCAACAGTCGTAATCGGTCTTTCCTGTATTCAGGACTCGGGCTATATGCCCTCTTTTCGATAGTGAAAAGCTTTTGAAAGCTCTCGAATAGGCCTCTTAAAAGGGCACTAAACATGCGAGAAAATGCTCTCTTTTAAGGCCTAGGAGTGAATTCAACTATAGCAAAGTCTAGAGCAGCGAATCCCTTATTATCTCCTCCTTTTGGTAACAGGAATCTGTCCAACCTCTATCGGTCATCTGGAAAGGGTCATCCCTTGCTTCTTCGATTGACTTTCATTCAATATCCCATTCCCGCTGTACTGCTTCTGCTAACGGTAAACGGTCAACGGTTGTGTCTCGTATTGTATCGGTCTTAAGTCAATCGATCTGTCGTCTTTCCATTCCTTTAGTTCTTGAGTGAAGGAAATACGGTCATCGGTCTTTCTGCTAACGGTCCTCTGTTTTCTGTATCGGTCTATGTCAAAGGGTCGATCTGTCTTTCCGGTTAGCGAATCTCTCCTTTGCTTCTTTTCTTCCATTAATGAATGTGCAATTCCCTTCCTTTCAATAGATGCCCTGTCTTCTGTTTATCGATCCCCTGCTCTTTGTTAATCGATATCTCTCTTTTGTTCTGTATCGGTCGGCATCTTCTTTCTCAACCAGTCCTGTAGCATTGGTATGCGCTATCTTTATTCTATGCGATTTCTTTATTCAACTCCTGCCCTGCGGTATAAGTCTTCAGCGTCTGTGGTAGCTTTTCCTGTCGCAACGGTCTATGGCCTATCAGCCTTCCCTCTAGCAGCTAGCTCTATCGGGAATCGGTCTGCTCTTTCTGGCTTCGGTGAATCTCTCGTCCTGCTGTATTGGTCTTCTGGTAACGCTTGCAACGCTCATCTCTTGTTTGCTTTGTTTACCGCTTTCCGTAATTCAGTACGATCCCCTGTCAACTCCTGCTAACGGTCATCGGGTAAGGCTAATCGGTGGAATCTCTCCCTTGTTGCTTCTTCGATCCTCGGCCATATGTCCTCTTCAAGCTCTCCCTTGTTTGGTTGAGAAAGGCCGGGCGGAGCTGTGGATGCTGAGTCCTTTCCTTTCCGAAGAGAAAGGATTCACTATCTCTGTCCCGAAGTCACTATTTGAACCAGTGAGTACTGAAACTATTTTGTACTCCAAACTGCCTCCAACCGGCTTAAACTATTAGGCTTCCAATTAAAGATATTCAATCCAGGCCTGGAGTGAGTGCTTAAGGACTAACCTATGTTGCCTATGTTGACCTATTATGCCGAACCAGTTATTTCTTCGAATTAGACCAATCGACATTCGTTTATATGCCGCCTATAAAGAAAGATAAGAGCCTCTACTCTTTCAACAGCCAGAGAGCCCACTCAATAATGAAAAAAGCCTTTCTCTTTTGTGGAACGTGCACACAGAGTTGGAAGGCTCAGTTGGAGCTCTCGAGCCTGAGACTCCTGGGCTAAATTGTTGTGAAGAGTGGTCCAGATCCTATAGTATAGTCGCAGGGGCGGAGGGAAGATCGATCACCTGCGCCAGAACTTCTGCAGAAAGGGAGGAGTTGAAGCTGTACATATCCAGTCCTCATACGCTGGATTTTGAACTAATGTCTTTGTAGTAGTCCCTTCTTTTCCAGTCGATACTTCTTCAATCATCTGCGGTGGACTCGGAATGCTCCCAAAAAGATACCCGAGCTGTCGTTGACTCCGAATGATGGGCAAGACTTGCCCGAAGAAAGTGGCTCCCTTGCCTAGTTTGGAAAGGGGAGTGACCATTTGCGAAAAGTTCAGAGAGGCCATGACTAATTGCGCAGATAGCATAGAACAGAACGCAGAAAACGCAGGTGCACAGACGCAAAAAGAAAATGAAGCGAAATCCGAACTTTCCGCTCTGATTCAGGGGGAGAGTTCATCTCCACCGCCTTCCAGGATCATCTACGCACTCACGGCATTCTCCATCATCTTGCCCTCAAACGCCCCCTGTAGTTTGATTCGCTTGCTTGACCGACTACAGCTATTAGCACTGGCGGACACTAAAGCCATTCCCTATTCCCTCTAAAGCCCGGAGGGTCCCTTCGCTTCACTCCCCTTAATGCACCTTCGGAAAACTACGGAACTATGCTACTCTTCACTTACGGGAAAGCACAATCAGTATCAGTACGAGTGGGGGGCCGGAAAGACGAAGAAGAGCTCTTTGAATCCAGCTGGTCAAAAACCAATTTCTTTTGTTATCCAGCCCGGCATTCCTGAATTTAGGAAGGAATGGAGTCAGGGCCGACCAAAGTCATAATTTCATATAGAGAAGAAATTGCGTATAGAAAGAGTAGTCGTTTGTTTTATGCGCGGATTGAAGTGCGCAATTGACGATTGGGTCAATGTTCCAGGGAGATCGAATGTTCACTAAGGACATATTAGTTTCCCAGCCAGAGCGTTCAGAACCAGCCGAGAAGAAGAAAGAGGCAAATGCGTGCTATGCGAGACAGGAAGGATTTTTTGACTCTTACTTATAAGGAAAGAGGAAAGTC